AAAGAGATTAAATTCGAGTTCGAACCAGTGGATAAGATAGATAAACAGAAATAGATAAACAGATAAGAACTAGGCGCACATAATTCAGTAATTTCTGTTTGTTCTCCTAATTGATTGATTGCAATTAAACTCGGCCCAATCCTTTTTTTTTAGGAAAAGGATTGGGCCGAATAAAGAATGACCATCCTATACATTGTTGGATCCATAGGATTAATTATAGATCCTTGGGATTGGTGGATCATTTTCTATCCCGCAGTTTCAGGCTATAGATCAAGCCAAAGGGGGCTCCTCTCTACCCACCCTGTATATTGCCTTTTTCATTTCATGTTGCAATAGAAACTTCTTATTTTATTATATAATACGAGATTATACGAGAATCAATTCTTCATTTCATTTATAGGTTATAGTATAGGAAGAAACAACTATTTATCTTTTTATCTTTTCGATGAAAATTTTTTTGTACATGACATGAGAGAAACCTCTTTTTATATTTCTAATTGAGGATTCTAGATTCTATCATAATATATATATATATATTGATACCCCGAATTCCCCCCCAAAAGAATCATTTTTTTCAATACTCACCCGTTGTTAGTTAAAAATTCCAATGATTGGATCATATGCTTAATTCTGATAGGAAATAAAATAATAAAACGATTATTCATCGAATGACTATTCATCTATTATATTTTCATCAAATAGGGAGCAAGAAGACTCTATGAAAAAGTGGTGGTTCAATTCGATGTTGTCTAAGGCGAAGTTAGAACATAAGTGTGGGCTAAGTAAATCAATGGATAGCCTTAATGCTGTTGGACATACCATTCCTAGTTGGAGTAATAGTTTCAGAAATGTTGATTATTTATTTGCTGCTGTTGGACATACCATTCCTAGTTGGAGTAATAGTTTCAGAAATGTTGATTATTTATTTGCTATTAGGGATATTTGGAGTTTTATCTCTGATAACACTTTTTTAGTTAGGGATGGTAATGGTGACAGTTATTCTGTATATTTTGATATTGAAAATCAGATTTTTGAGATTGGTTTTTTTCTGAGTGAACTAGAACCTGGTTTTTCCAATTATTTGAATAGTAAGTATAAGAGTAACAATCACTACTATTATCATTACATGTATGATACTCAATCTAGTTGGAATAATCACATTAATAGTTGCATTGATAGTTATCTTCGTTTTGAAGTCCGTATTCATAGTGACACTTTCAACGGTACCGACAATTACAGTGACAGTTACATTTCTAGTTTCATTTGTACGGAAGGCCTAAGCGGTAGTCAAAGCAGGAATTCTAGTATAAGAACTGGTGGTAACAACCGCGATTTCAATATAAGAGGAAGATCTAATGATTTTGATATAAATAAAAAATACAGAAATTTATGGGTTCAATGCGAAAATTGTTATGGATTAAATTATAAAAAATTTTTTAGGTCAAAAATGAATATTTGTGAACAGTGTGGATATCATTTGAAAATGCATAGTTCAGATAGAATCGAACTGTTGATTGATCCGGGCACTTGGGATCCCATGGATGAAGATATGGTCCCCACGGACCCCATTGAATTTCATTCAGAGGAAGAACCTTATAGAGATCGTATCGACTCTTATCAAAGAAGGACAGGTTTAACTGAAGCTGTTCAAACAGGCATAGGTCAACTAAATGGTATTCCCATAGCAGTTGGGGTTATGGATTTTCAGTTCATGGGGGGTAGTATGGGATCTGTAGTAGGCGAGAAAATCACCCGTTTGATCGAGTATGCTACTAATCGATCTCTACCTGTCATTATTGTGTGTGCTTCTGGGGGAGCACGTATGCAAGAAGGAAGTTTGAGCTTGATGCAAATGGCTAAAATATCTTCTGCTTCATATAATTATCAATCAAATAAAAAGTTATTCTATGTATCAATCCTTACATCTCCTACAACTGGTGGAGTAACTGCCAGTTTTGGTATGTTAGGAGATGTTATTATTGTTGAACCCAACGCCTACATTGCTTTTGCGGGTAAAAGAGTAATTGAACAAACATTGAATAAAACAGTACCCGACGGTTCACAAGCGGCTGAGTATTCATTCCATAAGGGCTTATTTGATCCAATCGTACCGCGTAATCTTTTAAAAGGTGTTCTGAGTGAGTTATTTCAGCTGCACGGTTTCTTTCCTTTGAATAAAAACGCAAAAAAAAAAATATCGAAATAAAATGAAAATATAGAATAGAAGTGATTTCCATGTCTACTAAGAACTCCCATTTTTTACTAGGAATCTTTGTTTGTTGGATTGAATTAGTTTAGTTAGAGTCGCGAACTTATAAAAAACTTGTTAATTTTAATAAAAACCTTTTCTTTTATTATATTAGAAAGAATAAAAGAAAAGGATGGGGGAATAATAAAATTTATTAAACTTAAAGCGGATTATCATATATATTCGTCTAAAAAGATGAATAGGTACACTTCATTTAGTTCTCATTCCTTGCACTTATTAACTACTTAAATATTAATATTATTTAGAATAGTTTCTATATAATAGGGATACTTATCATAAGATATCTTTATAATAGGTACAAATATTAAATCGAGGTACCCATTCTATGACAGATCTTAACTTACCCTCTATTTTTGTCCCTTTAGTGGGCCTAGTATTTCCTGCGATTGCAATGGCTTCTTTATTTCTTCATGTCCAAAAAAATAAGATTGTCTAGATCCGATGGGACCAAATTTCATCAATTTATTTCAACACTGAATCATAATACAGATATTTGTTTAGTGTAATATGGGACAATATGTGGATTTTTCCGAACACAAATGAAAGAACTGTTATGCATGCGGATATCATGTATCCGCATAAATGTATGTATATGATACGCGGGTATATCTGGTTAAAAATGATCGGCGAATATTTATAATAGAAAGTATATGTATCTAACCAATTATTCCTAATGGTTCATATCAGACTAGTGCTAGTTGATGAAAGTTATTTCGGCATCATGAAAAGTAAAGTCAGAATTTTTCTGAATTCCAATCGAATGTAAGTGGATCTAGTATAGTATGAACTGGCGATCAGAACATATATGGATAGAACTTATAACAGGGTCTCGAAAAGCAAGTAATTTTTGCTGGGCCTGTATCCTTTTTTTAGGTTCACTAGGATTCTTAGTGGTTGGAACTTCTAGTTATCTTGGTAGGAATCTGATACCTGGATTTCCATCTCAGCAAATCATTTTTTTTCCACAAGGAATCGTGATGTCTTTCTATGGGATCGCGGGTCTATTCATTAGTTCATATTTGTGGTGCACAATTTCATGGAATGTAGGTAGTGGTTATGACCGATTCGATAGAAAAGAAGGAATAATGTGTATTTTTCGTTGGGGATTCCCTGGAATAAATCGTCGCATCTTCCTTCGCTTCTTTATGAAAGATATCCAATCAATCAGAATGGAGGTTAAAGAGGGTCTTTTTCCTCGTCGTATTCTTTATATGGAAATCAGAGGCCAAGGAAACATTCCCTTGACTCGTACTGATGAGAATTTGACTCCGCGAGAAATTGAGCAAAAAGCTGCTGAATTGGCCTATTTCTTGCGCGTACCAATTGAAGTATTTTGAACGGATACCGTATTCCTGTGCTGTGGTTAAACGGTGCAACATTTCTAATTTTTTTTTCATCCGAAAAAGGACCCTTATTTTTTGTATTTCTATATTCCTTAATTCCTTCTGGATCTAAGATCCGACTTATGGAAATCAGAGGCCAAGGAAACATTCCCTTGACTCGTACTGATGAGAATTTGACTCCGCGAGAAATTGAGCAAAAAGCTGCTGAATTGGCCTATTTCTTGCGCGTACCAATTGAAGTATTTTGAACGGATACCGTATTCCTGTGCTGTGGTTAAACGGTGCAACATTTCTAATTTTTTTTTTCATCCGAAAAAGGACCCTTATTTTTTGTATTTCTATATTCCTTAATTCCTTCTGGATCTAAGGAGTCAATTATTATACAAAAATAGGAATAGATCTATTTCTTGCGCGTACCAATTGAAGTATTTTGAACGGATACCGTATTCCTGTGCTGTGGTTAAACGGTGCAACATTTCTAATTTTTTTTTTCATCCGAAAAAGGACCCTTATTTTTTGTATTTCTATATTCCTTAATTCCTTCTGGATCTAAGGAGTCAATTATTATACAAAAATAGGAATAGATCCATAGGTTCCATACCTTGTTATAGAACTTGTGCTTTAGAGAAACATCAGATCAGATAGAGTTGACAAATGAAGCAGTTCATTAACAATTCACAGATAAAAAAAATGAAAAAAAAAAGAAAGCATTGATTTCCCTCCCATATATTGCATCTATAGTATTTTTGCCCTGGTGGGTCTCTCTCTCATTTCAAAAAAGTCTCGAACCTTGGATTATTAATTGGTGGAATACTAGGCAATCCGAAACTCTTTTGAATGATATTCAAGAGAAAAATGTTCTAGAAAAATTCCTAGAATTAGAAGAACTACTCTTGTTGGATGAAATGATAAAAGAATACCCAGAAACAGATATACAAAACCTAAAAAAGCTTCGTATAGGAATACACAAGGAAACGATACAATTGGTCAAAACACACAATGAATATCATCTCCATATCATTTTGCATTTTTTGACAAATATAATATGTTTCGCTATTTTAAGCGGTTATTTTATTCTGGGTAATGAAGAACTTGTCATTCTTAATTCTTGGGTTCAGGAATTCTTCTATAACTTAAATGACACAATAAAAGCTTTTTCGATTCTTTTAGTTACTGATTTATGGATTGGATTTCACTCGACCCATGGTTGGGAACTAATGATTGGTTCGATCTACAATGATTTTGGATTGGCTCATAACGACCAAATTATATCTGGTCTTGTTTCCACTTTTCCAGTTATTCTAGATACAATTGTGAAATATTGGATCTTCCTTTTTTTAAATCGCGTATCTCCTTCACTTGTAGTCATTTATCATTCGATGAATGAATGAAGAATTTATTTGATCTCCTGATATCAATCAAAATTTTTCTTCGCGCATAAAGAAAGCATTTTCCATTTGACTTATTTTTTCTTTATACTTCTACCTCTTCAAGGTATTTGTCCTATTTAAATAGAATTATTTCGGTACAATGGCAGACTCGTGGATAGGGAACTATACTAGCTACCTATCTAATTTATTGTAGAAATTCCTGGATGAATGATTGGATCATGCAAAATAGAAATACTTTTTCTTGGGTAAAGGAACAGATCACTCGATCTATTTCTGTATCGATTATGATATATGTAATAACTCGAACATCTATTTCAAATGCGTATCCCATTTTTGCGCAGAAAGGTTATGAAAATCCACGAGAAGCAACTGGGCGAATTGTATGCGCCAATTGCCATTTAGCTAATAAGCCTGTGGATATTGAAGTTCCGCAAGCTGTACTTCCTGATACTGTATTTGAAGCAGTTGTTCGAATTCCTTATGATATGCAACTGAAACAAGTTCTTGCTAATGGTAAAAAAGGGGCTTTGAATGTAGGGGCTGTTCTTATTTTACCCGAGGGATTCGAATTAGCCCCCCCCGATCGTATTTCCCCCGAGGTGAAAGAAAAGATAGGAAATCTGTCTTTTCAAAGTTATCGTCCCAATAAAAGAAATATTCTTGTAATAGGTCCTGTTCCAGGTCAGAAATATAGTGAAATCGTCTTTCCCATTCTTTCCCCCGACCCTGCTACGAAGAAAGACGTTCACTTCTTAAAATATCCCATATATGTAGGTGGGAATAGGGGAAGGGGTCAGATTTATCCTGATGGGAGCAAGAGTAACAATACAGTCTATAATGCTACATCCGCGGGTATAGTAAGCAGAATAGTACGCAAAGAAAAAGGAGGATATGAAATAATCATCGTTGATGCATCGGATGGGCACCAAGTGGTTGATATTATACCTCCAGGGCCAGAACTTCTTATTTCAGAGGGTGAATCCATCAAGCTTGATCAACCATTAACAAGCAATCCTAATGTGGGGGGATTTGGTCAGGGAGATGCCGAAATAGTGCTTCAAGATCCATTACGCGCCCAAGGCCTTTTGTTCTTCTTGGCATCCGTTATTTTGGCACAAATTTTTTTGGTTCTTAAAAAGAAACAGTTTGAAAAGGTTCAATTATACGAAATGAATTTCTAGATCCAGAGATTCCTTACCATCAAGTTGGTAAAAAACGCGGAATTCTTGTCGATCAATACAATTAAATATACATGATCAAAAATTTCTGTAAATCCCTTTGCTTGCTTTGTTTATACTTTTTTTTTCGGGATGTATGAAATTCTTTACTTGTATCCCATTCTTAGCACTAGACAATAGGCATACAAAAACAAAGGAAGAGGAGACAGGGAAAGGACGGGATAAATGAAAGGAACGGTACTGGATTATAAGTCTTACTAATCCTCTATTCGACACAAGAAAAAGGACTTTGTACCCTTTCTTGTGTCGTCTTGTATCGAAATAATAATGATTTTTCTCTTGTTCGCCAAAGATTACTATTTCTTCGTTTCCGGTTCTATCGGAATTCCTTTGTTTAGGTTCATAAGAAGTAGTAGACAAACAAAAGGGGTTAGGGGGGGGGTAATTCATCGAACAAACGGAACTTTTTCTATTATTCAATTAACTTCAACGTAGAATAGAACTTATTTATAAAAGAAAAATTATTCAAACAAAAAAATTTACTTTAACTCTTTTTATTGAGAAGCGGATTAGATTTAATTTTTACGCATACCCCAATCCTTTTTATTTCATCACCTTTTTTATTTTATCTTTTTTTTATAGAGTAAGGTTCTATTAGTTTAGTATGGGAATGATTTGCAGGATGTCTCATCCGTTTAAATCCATATAATTATCCAGAAAATCGATTGATTCCTTCTTGTTGCTTCTCGTCAGAGTTAATATTCTATTATCGAGGAACGACAGAGCCTATAAATGAATCAATAGAAATAGATTCCATTCCGTTGTTCAAAAACATCATAAGAAACAAAGGAATAAAGTGATTTGAAAGATCAGAGCAAAGGATCCGTTTTGTCATTTCTACGAGAATTTGGATTATGTTGACTGGATAACTTTCCTATTTGTATGTTATGGAATAGATCAAAGTCTCATCTCGCTCTAAGAGTAAGCACTCAGCGGTACCTTACGCCTATAATAAAAATAAAAGAAAGGCGTAAGGTACCGCTGAGTGCTTACTTTTTCATGTCTACAATCCAGTTCATCTGATTACTACAGAGATGAACCCAATCCGGAATATGAACCGTAAAAGAAAATACCTATTAAACCGATCACAAGAATACCAGTTCCAGTACCTATCAGCCAAAGAGGAATCCTTCCAGTAGTATCGGCCATTTCCCTCACTTTCCTCCACATTTCATCAAGTGGTCATGCTATAGACAAAAACAGGCATGGATAATTATGAGGATGATATCCGTCCGAATGGGATAAGAGAATTCCCACTA